TATGGATAGTGTATCCATTTTTATTGATATTATTAGTGATATTAGTGAGGTAGCAGTTACAAAAGGGCGAATTAAACAGATTCAATTTTGTCTTACAAAATGGAAGAGGCAATATACTCTGATAAGGAAGATTCAGAGGAAGATAAGTAAGATTCAGAGGAAGATAAGTACGATTCAGAGGAAGTGTTGGCATAAGTTTGTTCTGTCCCATGGCCTGATTCCTCCAAAAAATAAGCCACCATTGAGATCGACACAGCTGAGATCGGAAAATCTTCGGGAGTTCCTCTCTGCAATCTTTTTCCTTCTTCTTGTGGCTGGAAGTCTCGTTGTGGTACATCTTTACGTTGTTTTCTCGATCGCTAGTGAGTTACAGACAGAGTTCAAAACGGTCAAATCTTTGATAATGGAATCATCTATGCTTGAGATTGAGGTGGGAAAACTTCTGGATAGGTATCCTCTATCTGAATCGAATTCTTTCGGGTTGTTCAGGTTAACTAATCTCTTTCTAGGTGCTCTGCAAAAGATGTTCTTGCGTAATGCTGATGGAATACGCTTTAATAAGAAGAAAAATTGGAAGAAAAAGCTCGTCGAGATCATCGATCTCATAAGTATGCCCTTCGATCCACTCGCTTTTTCGATAAATACGAGATATCTAAGTCATACAAGTAAAGAGATCTATTCAGTGCTAAGAAAAAGGAGCGGGTATTGGATTGATGAAACGATAGAAGACTGGGCCGCAAACAGTGATTGGGTTGAGGATGAAGAAAGAGAAGTCTTGATTCAGTTCTCCACCTTAACGCCAGAAAAAAGGATTGATCGAATTTTATGGAGTCTGACTCAGAGTGATCATTTCTCAAAGAATGACTTTGATTCTCCAATGATGGAACAACCGGGAGAAATTTACTTAGGAAACTTAATTGACCTTCATAACAAGGATCTACTAAATTATGAGTTCGATACATCCTCTTTAGCAGAAAGACGGCTATTCCTTGCTCATTATCAGACAATCACTTATGCACAAACCCCGTCTGGGGCTAATAGTGTTCATGTCCCATCTGATCTACAACCCTTTTCGCTCCGCTTAGCTGTAACCCCCTCTCGGGGTATTTTAGTGATAGGTTCTATAGGAATTGGACGATCCTATTTGGTCAAATACCTAACGAAAAACTCCTATCTTCCTTTCATTACGATATTTCTGGACAAGTTCCGGGATACAGTTTTTCGTTTTGCTGATGATGATGATGACAGTGATGCCAGTGATGATGAGATCGAGATTTTTATTGATGCTCGTGACCCTATTGAGGCTATTAATCAAGATATTCATGTTTTTGACGATATGGATATTGATTTTGATCCTAGTATCTATAGTTTTGAGGAGAGAGATGCTCATGACGATAAGATTAATATGGAGCTGGAACAGCTAACTAGGATGGATGCGCTAACTGAGGAGATGGACACGGTGTGGCGCGTAGCCCAATTTTATACCAGCCTTCAAATCGAATTAACAAAAGCAATCTCTCCTTGCATAATATGGATTCCAAACATTCATGAGCTGCATTTTAGGGATTCGGGTTCCTTCTCCCTCGAGCTATTAGTGAACCTTCTCTCCTGGGATTGTGAAAGATCTTCCACTGGAAATAGTCTTGTTATTGCTTCGACCCATTTTCCCCAATTCGTGGATCCCTCTCTAATAGCTCCGCATAGATTAGATACGTGCATTAAGGTACGAAGGCCTCTTATTCCACAACAACGAAAGCACTTTTTCACTCTTTCATATACTAGGGGATTTCGCTTGGAAAAAAAAGCGTTCCAGGCTAATGGATTCGCGGCCATAACCATGGGTTCCAATGCACAAGATCTTATAGCACTTACCAATGAGGCCCTATCGATTAGTATTTCACATGGGAAATCAATTATAGACGAAAATACAATTAGATTCGCTCGTCATAGACAAACTTGGGATTTGCGAGCCCATGTAATACCGGTTCAGAATTCTCGGCTCCTTTTCTATCAGATAGGAAGGGCTGTCGCACAAAATTTACTTCTAAATAATTGCCCCATAGATCCGATATCTATCTATTTGCAGAAGACATTCTGTAACGAAGGGGATTTTTATTTGTACAGCTCGTACGTCGAACTTGGAATGAGCACGAAGAAATTAACGATACTTCTTTATCTTTTGAATTGTTCTGCCGGATCGGTCGCTCAAGATCTTTGGTCTCCACCCGAACCAGAGGAAAACAATAGGATCGCTTATGGTAGACTCGTTGAGAATGATTTTGATCTAGTTCATGGCCTATTAGAAATAGAAGGCATTCTAGAGGGATTCTCACGGACAGATCTAGAGGGATGCTCACGGACAGAAAAAGATTGCAGTCAGTTTGATAAGGATCGAGTGCCATTGCTTCTTCGGCCCGAACCAAGGAATCCCTCAGATATGATACAAAATGGATTTCAATCTATGATTGATCAGAAATTTATCTATGAATCGGAGGAGGTG